AAATCGAATTTCTTTCTTCGTCTAAAAAAAAAGAAATTAAATTTTGGGAGGAAGCTGTGACACGTTCACTAAAAAAAAATCCTTTTGTAGCGAATAATTTATTAAAAAAAATAAATAAGCTTAACACAAAAGAAGAAAAAGAAATAATAATAACCTGGTCTCGGGCATCTACCATTATACCCATAATGGTCGGCCATACTATTGCTATCCATAATGGAAAGGAACATCTACCTGTTTATATAACAGATCGTATGGTAGGACACAAATTGGGAGAATTTTCGCCTACTTTAAATTTCCGAGGACATGCAAAAAGCGATAATAGATCTCGTCGTTAAAAAACGTTTGTTTATGTATAATAATATATATAGAGATTTATCATTGAGTAGTAGGAGGCGAACTTTATGTTAAATAAGAGAAAAACAGAAGTATACGCTTTAGGTCAACATATATCCATGTCTGCTCACAAAGCGCGAAGAGTAATTGATCAAATTCGTGGGCGTTCCTACGAAGAAACACTTATGATATTAGAACTCATGCCCTATCGAGCATGTTATCCCATTTTTAAATTAGTTTATTCTGCAGCAGCAAATGCTAGTTCCAATATGGGTTCGAATGAAGGAAATTTAGTCATTAGTAAAGCCGAAGTAAATGAGGGTACTGTCATGAAGAGACAAAAATGTCGAGCTCGAGGGCGTAGTTTTGCAATAAAAAAACCTACCTGCCATATAACTATTGTAATGAAAGATATATCCTTAGATGAATATATAGATACCGACTCTATCACATGGTCACAAAAAGCTAAATGGAAAAAAAAGGATACAACTATGTCGTATTATGATATGTATAGTGATGGGGGAACATGGGACAAAAAATAAATCCAATTGGTTTCAGACTTGGTACAACCCAAGGTCATCATTCCCTTTGGTTCGCACAACCAAAAAATTATTCTGAGGGTCTGCAAGAAGATCAAAAAATAAGAAATTATATCAAGAATTATGTACAAAAAAATATCAAAACATCTTCTGGTGTCGAGGGAATTGCACGTATAGAGATTCAGAAAAGAATCGACCTGATCCAAATCGTAATCTATATGGGATTTCCGAAAATATTAATTGAAAGTCGACCCCGAGGAATCGAAGAATTGCAGACGAATTTACAAAAAGAATTTAATTCTGTAAATCGAAAACTTAACATTGCTATCACACGAATTGAAAAGCCTTATGGAAACCCTAATATTCTTGCAGAATTTATAGCCGGACAATTAAAAAATAGAGTTTCTTTTCGCAAAGCAATGAAAAAGGCTATAGAATTAACTGAACAAGCAGATACAAAAGGAATTCAAGTACAAATTGCAGGACGTATCGACGGAAAAGAAATTGCGCGTGTTGAATGGATCAGAGAAGGTAGAGTTCCACTACAAACCATTCGAGCTAAAATTGATTATTGTTCCTATACAGTTCGAACAATCTATGGGGTATTAGGCATCAAAATTTGGATATTTATAGACGGGGAATAATAAACCTTTATTTCCCTTTGCATTCTATTCAGCGATAGAATAAAAAATGATAAATTCGTTTCTTCTTTTTCTTCTATGTTCAATAAAAAAAATGAACAATTCTAATTATAATTCTATAGGGTTTAATAAAAATTCAATTAATCTTTTGATAAAATTGCTATGCTTAGTGTGCGACTCGTTGGTTTTTTGAGGGTTAGTATAAAAAACCAGCCCCATAGTATAAACAAATAACTTATAGAAGTAATAACCAACTCATCACTTCGTATTATCTGGATCCAAAGACCCAGTCAAGATATGATATACTGTTCATATTGTTGTAGCAACTGAAATCTGTTTTTATTAATATTCGAAAAATCTGCTTCTAAGTTGTCAATCGAACTAAAAAAGAAAGGGTATGGATAAATGGAAAGATGAGAGAAAGAAAGAAAAAGAATATTGATGATATAAAATTCCAATATGTAAGGTCTATGAGTCATCTCAGAAAAAATCTGTGTAATAAAGCATCAATACAGATTCATCATTAAATGGATCTGCTCATCGAAGAAAAAATAAAGAGCTTCGAGCCAATAAAGACTAAGAATATTGACTCAACAACGAATAGCTCCATTGTATAATTCAGACCTAACCATTAAGTAAGAAGCGATGGGAACGATGGAACCTGTGAATTCAAAAGATTCTAGTGAAAATGAATTCGAATGATTCATTGATCGGGATGGCGGAACCGGCCAGAGACCAATTCATCTATTCGGAAAAGTTATGAACTAATGATAGAACTGAAATAGAAATTGAAAGAGTAAATATTCGCCCGCGAAAACTTTATTTTCTTGGATTGCTAAAATCGGGTCAATCCAATACGATAAAGAGTAAAACAAAAGAAAGATTTGTTTTAACATTCTAAATCTAAAATTCTAAAATATCTAAATAGATAAATATAAGAAAAAAAGAGTTATATAGTTATTTAAAATATTTAGTTATCTATACAAACAAGATATACAAGTTAATAATAAATTTGATCTAGATTAAATGAAATCCATGATTCAGCATATTACTTATCAAATACATGTATATCTTAATTCAAATTATATTATATCTGAATTGAATTCAAAATCTTTAATTTGAATTGATTTTATTCGCGAGGAGCTGGATGAGAAGAAACTCTCACGTCCGGTTCTGTAGTAGAGATGGAATTCAAAATAAACCATCAACTATAACCCCAAAAGAACCAGATTCCGTAAACAACATAGAGGAAGAATGAAGGGAATATCTTATCGAGGTAATACTATTTGTTTTGGTAAATACGCTCTTCAGGCACTTGAACCTGCTTGGATCACATCTAGACAAATAGAAGCAGGTCGACGAGCAATGACACGAAATGCACGTCGCGGTGGAAAAATATGGGTCCGTATATTTCCAGATAAACCAGTTACAGTAAGGCCGGCAGAAACGCGTATGGGTTCAGGTAAAGGCTCTCCCGAATATTGGGTAGCTGTTGTTAAACCAGGTCGAATCCTTTATGAAATGGGTGGAGTAACAGAAAATATAGCCAGAAGAGCTATTTCAATAGCAGCGTCCAAAATGCCTATACGAGCTCAATTCATCATTTCGGGATAAAAAAGAAGTAGGCCTTGAAAATAGCAGGTGCTGGTTTCTTTTTTTGGACAAATAATATTTCTTTTTTTCTTCGACCTTTGTATTGTAAAAAACAGATAAAAAAAATGATATGATTCAACCTCAGACCCATTTGAATGTAGCAGATAACAGCGGGGCTCGAGAATTGATGTGTATTCGAATCATAGGAGCTAGCAATCGTCGATATGCTCATATTGGTGATGTTATTGTTGCTGTGATCAAAGACGCAGTTCCAAACATGCCTCTAGAAAGATCAGAAGTAGTCAGAGCTGTAATTGTCCGTACTTGTAAAGAACTTAAACGTGACAATGGTATGATAATACGATATGATGACAATGCTGCAGTTGTGATTGATCAAGAAGGAAATCCAAAAGGAACTAGAGTTTTTGGTGCGATTGCCAGAGAATTGAGACAGTTCAATTTTACTAAAATAGTTTCATTAGCTCCCGAGGTATTATAAAACGAGACCACGATATGGTTATAGATATGGTTATAGTAGGGTATTTAAAAGAATAGATTCAGATTAATTGAGTAGATTTTGTCTCACGTATATACCTTTCAAAATTCATATTTTTTTTATAAACAAATACGTAAAAAAAAAAAAAAAAGAAAAACATGTTGATTATATCCAAATTTGGAGGCACCAATAATTTTAATTAATCATGGGTAGTGATACTATTGCTGACATAATAACCTCTATACGAAATGCCGATATGTATAGAAAAAGCGTGGTTCGAGTAGCATCTACTAATATCAGCCAAAGTATTGTTAAAATACTTTTACGAGAGGGTTTTATCGAAAACGTGAGAAAACATCGAGAAAACAACAAATATTTTTTGGTTTTAACCCTACGACATAGAAGGAATAGGAAAAGGACTTATCGGAATCTTTTAAATTTAAAACGGATAAGTCGACCGGGTCTACGAATCTATTCTAACTATCAAAGAATTCCTAGAATTTTAGGTGGGATGGGGGTTGTAATTCTTTCTACCTCTCGGGGTATAATGACAGACCGGGAGGCTCGACTAGAAAGAATAGGCGGAGAAATTTTGTGTTATATATGGTAATCTTTCTAATATCCGAATTGAATATGAAACTTCTTATTTGTGAAAAAGAAAAAAGAAGGGGTGGGTTGTCTAATAGGGTTCTTCCTCCACTAGTTGATACTTCACGGGGGTTTTACCTGGAATGAAAGAACAAAAATGGACCCATGAAGGTTTAATTACTGAATCGCTTCCCAACGGCATGTTCCGGGTTCGTTTAGATAATGAAGATATGATTCTAGGTTATGTTTCAGGAAAGATCCGACGTAGTTTTATACGAATATTGCCAGGAGATAGAGTCAAAATTGAAGTAAGTCGTTATGATTCAACCAGAGGTCGTATAATTTATCGACTCCGCAACAAAGATTCGAAAGATTAGGTGTTTTTTCAACTTCACTATTTCTTTCGTAGGAATACGATTCGAAATCAAAATTTCAAGAAACTTAATTTCTTCCAAGAAATGGATTCAAAATTAAAGTAAGGAGTGGCAAATATGAAAATAAGAGCTTCTGTTCGTAAAATTTGTGAAAAATGTCGACTAATCCGTCGTCGCGGACGAATTATAGTAATTTGTTCCAACCCAAGACATAAACAAAGACAAGGATAATTAGACTCGGTAAACGCCCGATATACAAATAAGAAGGGGGATCTTTTTTGACATGAAATGGATATATCCATATATCTCTGACTCAAATTTATGAGATGATAAAATATGGCAAAAGTTATACCGAAAAAGGGTTCACGTGGACGTATTGGTTCACGTAAGAGTACACGTAAAATACCAAAGGGAGTTATTCATATTCAAGCAAGTT